AAATTTCACCTCTACCATCAATAGGTTTAGCTAGGGCATTTATAACACGACCTAGATAAGCCTCACTCACGGGTATCTGAGCAATTCTTCCTGTTGCTTTTACAGAACTTCCTTCTTGTATCATCAAACCATCACCCATTAATACAACACCAACATTGTTTGATTCCAAATTAAGAGCAATACCTATTGTCCGCTCTTCAAATTCTACTAATTCACCTGCCATGACTTCATCAAGACCGTGAATACGAGCAATGCCATCACCTACTTGAAGTACGGTACCGGTATTTACTACTTTTACTTCTCGATTATATTGTTCAATACGTTCACGGATAATATTGCTAATTTCGTCTGCTCGAATGGTTACCATGAGTCTTTCTTAATTTTTTGTGGAAACAAAAAAATAATACCTACACGTCGAAAAAAAGGACTAATCAGTTATTTCGTTCAGGGCCCCAAACATCCCAATATTAGCATGGATGGTACGTGAATGTAATTCGTTGTTCAAACAATTATTCAGAGTTCCTAAAGCTCCTTGTAAAGCTTGTTGGAAAACCCGTTGTCGGACTTGATTAATCGCTCTTTGTTGTTCAAAGCGAATGGTTTCATTTTTGTAATTTTCTAATTGTTCTAAAGTTTTATAAGTTGAATTAATCAAATTCATTTTTTCTCGTTCGATTTCTGAATATCCATTCACTCGAAACTGATCTGCTTCTATTTCTATTTTCCTTAAGCGAGCCCGGGCTTTTTCCAATTGTTCAATGGCCCTTCCGCGTAGTTCTTCGGAATTTCTAATAGTATTCAAGATCCGCTGTTTTCGATTATCTAATAAATCACTTAATGAAAGTAGATTATCTTTCCATTCATTTTAAAATGTTCATGATCCCTTCCCGAACCAAACTTGAATTTTTCAATTCATTTGGCTCTCACGCTCAATTACTTCAATCATTTAGGGTTAATTTCCGTATCTTTTTTGAATGTAATGAACCTATCCTCTCTTCTCTGTTCATATTAACAAAATGGAAACAGATCATTAAAAAAAAAACCAGACTATTCGGAGGACTCTTCTGACCAAACAAAAAAAGTAATTGTCAGCAAAATTGTTTTTTTTTTCTTTTCAAATCCAAAAATTTTTATTATTTTATATGTAGGTCATCGATTCAGCCTTTAATTGGCATTTATTAATATATATTAATATTGAATTGAATTTAAAACGAAAAAAAAAAAAAAAATAAGTATTTAAACCATTTTATCGCCATGAGTGTTCGATATCGATAAATTGATCATTTTTTTTTTTTAACTGTCTCTAACATAGTGGTAGAAAGAATACGCCGCTGTCCTTGGACTTCAAACGGTTTAGTTTTAACCATGTTAATGGGCCCACATTATTGGTTGAGAGAGAATCAAAGTCTATTTACCAACAACTTGCGAAATGCTATGGTTCTTACATAAAATTAATTTATTCAGAAGTAATTCGCGAAATAATGCACCTTTCGTCCCTAGTTATAAAGAAAAAAGGTACAGCTGGTGGAATCCAACCTATTTTTGAAATAAACAACCCGCACACACTCCCTTTCCAAAAAAGATCAATACGCCAATCACTACACTGAGATTTATTAGATTTGTTGCTAAAATATCGGTATTAAACCCGAAACTCTCGGCGGATGGCCAGTGACCCAAGAAAACGAAAGAATCGGTTACAGTTTTCATACGATCTCCTTTTATAGGTAAACTAAAAAAATCATTGTATTGCTTCACTTATTTACTATTTCTAAATCAAAAATAGGTTTGAAATGAATTTTATTTCAATTAATAATTCGAATAAATAATACTCAAATTTTTATTCGAATTATTAATTGAAATAAAATAGAATTTGTTAGAATTAGGTCCTAGTTTTCATGTGAATTGCGAAATAGCTCGCACTTCCGCTTTGCTTTTGATTTAAGTAAGGGGAAGGAAGGAAGAAAACGAGTGGGTAACACTAATTCTTCATCTTCAAATCATTCCTTCCCTTGGGTTATTTTCTGAATGAATAAGTATAGGAAATTGTGTAGCGGCGAAATTGAAATAAAATGTAAAAAAACAACCTGCCCGTTTCAAACCATAAAAGAAAGATGTATTTCTTTTCCGTTTATCAGATTAAACAAAAGGATTTGCAAATAAAAGAGCTAATGCTACAACCAATCCATAAATTGTTAACGCTTCCATAAAAGCTAAACTAAGTAATAAAGTACCTCGTATTTTTCCCTCGGCCTCGGGCTGTCTCGCAATACCTTCGACAGCTTGTCCTGCAGCAGTACCTTGACCAACTCCAGGTCCAATAGAAGCAAGACCTACAGCCAATCCAGCAGCAATAACGGAAGCGGCAGAAATCAGTGGATTCATGATAGATAGTTCCTCACACACAAAAAAAGAAATGGTTAATGATACAATCAACCAATGAATTAGGACTTAATTATTCCATTGTAATATCCATCGAGTAGAAAAAGAAAAAATATCGAATTTGAATTAATATCGATAGTAATAATAAAAATTGTTTGAATGATTAGCAAAGGCTTCATCTTTTTTAGTTACAAATTGTAGAGTCTTTCGGGATGAATCCAACGCGAGTTTCTCTATTTCCTTTTTCTAAGCCTTCTTGCATCTTTTTCTTTATTTTATCTCTGTATTTTTTTTATTCAATTCACAGTTATAAACGAAACAAACGAAAAGACTTCCGTTGCCATCTCTATACAAATTCAACTAAGACAAATTGAATAGTCGTTCATATATAACTTGTCAATATCTAATATCAAATATACATATGTTTCTTACATAACGTAAACCGCCTATTGTATCTTAAATTCACTTGGATTTTGTAATCATTCTTTGAAACATCTAATCGAAAAAATGAACTTCAAAAAATGACCCTATAATCATACGATTCCACATATCTGGCGCAACCGTTCTCTATTAACCAACGACTTTTTTTTACACATCTCGACCCTTTTTTCTATTGAACCACACATGATTGAATCTAAACTTAAAAATCGACTCTTCCGAAGACTAAGACTAATCAATGATGACCTTCCATGGATTCGCCTATATAAGCTGCGGCTAAAGTTGCAAAAATAAGAGCCTGAATCCCACTTGTAAATAATCCGAGGAACATGACAGGTATAGGAACCACTAAAGGTACTAAAGAAACAAGAACAACAACTACTAATTCATCCGCTAATATATTTCCAAAAAGTCGAAAACTAAGTGATAGAGGTTTTGTGAAATCCTCTAAAATGTTAATCGGCAAAAGAATTGGAGTTGGTTGTATGTATTTACCAAAATAACCTAATCCTTTTTTTCTAAGACCCGCATAAAAATAGGCTACTGACGTGAGTAAAGCTAAAGCAACAGTAGTATTTATATCATTCGTGGGTGCGGCTAACTCCCCGTGAGGTAACTGTAAGATTTTCCAAGGCAAAAGGGCCCCTGACCAATTAGAAACAAAAATAAAGAGAAACATAGTTCCAATAAAAGGAACCCAAGGGCGATATTCTTCTCCAATTTGAGTTTTGCTCACGTCTCGAATGAATTCAAGGACATATTCAAAGAAATTCTGACCACCTGTCGGAATGGTTTGTGGATTCCGAACAACTATAGCAGCTGAACCTAGTAAGATAGTAATTACAACCCAAGAAGTTATAAGTACCTGGCCATGGATTTGAAACCCTGCTATTTGCCAATAAAAATGTTGACCTACTTCCACACCAGACATATCATATAACCCCTTTAGTGTGTTGATTGAATATGATAGAATATTCATATTGTCCTCTGACAGAAATATAACTTAAAAAAAATTATTTTGATTCAACCATCTCTTTGTCGACTTATCTACTTTTTAAATTAAATGTATTTACTTTTATATTTAGGATACCGATTAACCGCATAATAGCCCCAGCCCTTTATTAGATCGTTTTTATATTCAGGAATAGTAACCTTAATTATAAATTAGAGGACTTGAATTGTTGATTTCATAATAAAATCAAGGATTTTTTACATAGCTAGAACGACCTTCACAAATTGCAAATACTAACTTGGTAAGAATTAATCGGATTGAAGAGATAGCATCATCGTTTGACGGAATCGAAAGATCGGCGAGATCCGGATCACAGTTTGTATCGATTAAACAAATCGTGGGAATTCCCAAAGTAATACATTCTCGAAGGGCCGTATATTCTTCTTGTTGATCAACGATGATTACAATATCCGGTAACTCGGTCATATATTTAATCCCGCCCAGATATGTTTGCAAATGAGATAATTGTCTCTTCAACACCGCAGCATCTCGCTTCGGGAGACGAGCGAGCCTCCCCGCCTTTTGTTCCATTCTTAAGTCCCTGAATTTCTGAAGTCGTGTTTCTGTAGTGGACCAATTCGTTAACATACCCCCAAGCCATTTTTTATTAACATAATGACATCGAGCCCTTATTGCAGCCCATGCTACTGAATCAGCTGCTTTATTTTTTGTCCCAACAATTAAAAATTGTTTTCCTCGACTTGCTGCATCAAAAACTAAATCACACGCCTCTGATAAAAAACGGGCAGTTCTAGTAAGATTTAAAATATGAATACCCTTACATTTTGCAGAGATATAAGGTGACATTCGAGGATTCCATTTTCTAGTACCGTGACCAAAATGAACTCCCGCTTCCATCATCTCTTCCAAATTGATGTTCCAATATCTTCTTGTCATTTCTCCACACACTTTAACTCTTTTTTTTTTTTTTAAGAGATGAGGTATCCTGAAATAAAAAATTGTTCCAACGGAACCTTCTTTTCTAACGTGGATTGTCCATTGATACACAACCCAAACCATTACCATTAATTTATTTCTATTCGTTATTATTTTTTTTTTTTTTTTTATTACTAAATTTATTAAATAACTCTAACAATTTTATAATAAAAGATGACTCTGTTTTGTTAAATCGCCACAATTATTGTTGTTTTGATCTATCACCTAAATTCTTTGAAAAACAAGAATTCTCCATGGTAAAACAAAATATCTCTCATTTCTCCCTCGAATATATTCTTGTTTTTTATTGTTAAGGGAACGCTAATGTTCGTATGTTGAGTTGAACGGTGTACGAATCCCTTGAATCCAGTACCAACGGGTATCATCCTCCCGAGAACAACGTTTTCTTTTAGTCCTTTCAACCAATCAATACGGCCTCGGAGGGCAGCTTTTGCTAAAACTCGAGCAGTTTCTTGAAAACTTGCTTCGGAGATAAAACTTTGAGTATTCAAAGATGCTCTCGTTATTCCCAATAAGATAGTTCGATAACAGATCGCTTCGTCCAAAGCACGCCCCGTACGTTCTGCTCGAAACAATCCAATTAGTTCTCCCGGCAAAAAAACATTAGACATTCCATCCTCTGAAACCAAGACTTTGGATGTTATTTGCCGTACAATAATTTCTATATGTCTATTATGGATCTGCACTCCCTGGGATCGATAAACCTTTTGGATCTTATTAACCAAAGAGATACGACTTTGCGCTATAGTTAGCTCAGCCCCAACCAAGAATCCCCAGGGAATTCCAATAATTTTTTTTATACGTTCGTTCCAACTATTAATCCTTTTTTCTAGATTCATTGATATTGAATCAACCGAACGAACTTCTAAGACTTGTTCCACTTTTGGAAGACCCTGCGTTATATCACCAGACCTGGATTTTTCATATATAAATGTAACGACAGTATCCCCTTCATAAATGATTTCCCCATAATGACCATGAACTGTTGCTCCTGGGGTAGCTAAACAAGGCTTAGCCGATCTTATTACTACAGAATCAAACTGAACAATTAGAACTTGACCCGATTTTAAGTGCAGTCCATTTTTTTTTATACATACATTTTCGCAAAGAAATTGTCCAAGACGAATTTTTGTCGATGTCTCGTCACAAAAATTGTAATGAAGAAAATACCAATGCAAATTGAATGGATTCAAAATAATGTTACTACATAAATCGAGATTATAAATTCTTTCATTTTCATCTATTAAATAGTATTGACATTTAAGGACTTGAAAGGTTTGTTTTAAACTGTCAAGTTGTAAATAATTATTTACCAAGATCTGATTATGCGTTATTAAATGGTAAAATACTTTTTTTTTTTCAAATTGAAGGACTGTTCCTAAAGGGCCGAACGAATTCTTAATTGGAATTGGGCGATCTTTTTTAATTAATTCCTTGGGATATTTTACACCGTTGAGTGGGAATGGACCCATTCGAAAACAATTGGATGATGACACAATTATAAAAAACCGACATTCTTTATTTTTAACCAACAACGTACCAACAGTTCCTTGGTTTTGGTTAAATGATTGTTGAAGTCTTGTCTTTGAATAAATAGAAAAAAACGGATTCATAGTAGTATGCTCTGACCCATCAGCATAAAAGAGGGGAGGATCATTCCTTTTCCCGAAAAGAGCCGATTTTACTAAACCTATCTTTAAGAAATAGCGAATCATATCATTTGTTCTTATTTCAACAAAAGAAGCGCGGACCTCTTCGAGAAAAGAACTTTTTTTGTCTTGGTTCCAATTCAATACTAAACAAGTACGTACTAATTGAATACTTGTGTCAGAAATTCCTCGAGTGACTTTGCCATTTCCATAAAGGATATAATTGAAAACTCGAAGTTGCACATTATTTCTTTCTTGCAACAGATCCTGAGGGAAAAGGGTTGCTAAACTGATACCGTCCGTTATTTCATATGTGACTACAGGTCGAACCAAAACAAAATACTTTTTCTTAGTGGGGGTGATCCGTTGGACATAGAGCCCATTTTTCCAATTTTTAGATTCCTTGTAATTGGTCTTTACTGGTGGTATTAAAATGCCACTATGTCGGGATATCTTATCTGTCTCCCCAGGAAAATGGATATCTCCAGAAAAAATTTTTAGTTCAATCTTTTTTTTTTTTCGCTCCACCCGAACCACCCCCCCTACTTGGCTTCTTGTATTTAAAGTAATTTGCGTATCTACTCCAATGATACTATTGTTCCGTACCATTATCGAAGCAGATCCCGGTAAGATATGTACTTCCTCGGAAATGAAAAAAAACCGATCGACTTTCATTTGGTATTTTGGTCGAAATTCTTTGACTCCTCGATACTCAATCAAGTCTTCTTTTTTAAGGATGGAATGCATCTCCATAGTCCCATATTTCGTAATTCCCGAACTCTTTGTTCGGTATCGAGGATCATCGAAATAAGCAAAAATACTCTTTTTATGGAAAATACCATTTATAGGTATTTCAATCGCGATACCGTCAGAAAGGGACATTAATTCTTTTTCTCGTTCTTGACTCGATTTAAATTGAAATGGAATGATGAATCTATTTTTTCGCCTCTTTGCCAATAAATTGGCGTTTTTTGCAGGATATATGTAATTACAATGACTTATTCGATTAAGTTCTGAATAATTAGGAATCCTATGCTCTTTGTTACTAGATTTTTTAATAGAAGGATCAAAAAATGTATTTTTGACTTGATCATTAGTCATTGAGGGGTTAGAAATATCTATTTGTTCAAAAGAAAAAGAATGCGTGTTCGTTTGATCTTGATCCTTGTGGAGTGAAAAGGAGACTACACTGGATCTATATGGCCTTCCGGATAATATCCATAAACGACTTGCTTTTGGTAAGAGATGAACATTACCATATGTAAATTCCGGTGCATGATACACATCGGTACTCCAGTGCATTTCTCCTTCTAAGTCAGAATAAATATGTTTTCGAACTTTTTCCTTAAAATTCAAAGTCGACGCCCCCGCGCGAATTTCCGCAATCACTTGTTCGGATTCAACATATTGATCGTTTTGAACTAAAATAAAACTTTTTGGCGGAATATTCACATTATGTAGAATATCTTCGCTCTCAATAGTGACATACAAGTCTATATAACATAGAAATGCAGGATGTCCGTGGCGTGTACGAGTGGGATGAACCAACTCCTCATTAAATTTTATTTTTCCATTATAGGGGGCTCGCACATGTTCTGCAGTCCCCCCTGTGAATACTCCACCCGTATGAAAAGTTCTTAATGTTAGTTGAGTACCAGGCTCCCCAATGGATTGACCCGCAATAATACCTACAGCTTCTCCCAATTCAACCAGGTCGCCGTGAGTAGGACTTCGGCCATAACATAATCGACAGATCCAAACCGTACTCCTACAAGTAAAAGGAGTTCTAATAGATATTGGTTGGGTTCGAAAGGTTATGAATCGATTTACAAGCCCAACCCCGATATCTTGATTTCGGGTCGCAATGCATCGCGAACCTAAATAGATATCGTCTGCTAATACGCGACCGATTAATGTTTGGGTAAAAATTTTTTCCGGCATCCTATCGTTTCGAGGACTTACAGAAATACCTCGAGTGGTGCCACAATCTGTTCTACGTACAACAATATGTTGTACTACTTCGACAAGCCTGCGCGTAAGATATCCTGCATCCGATGTTCGTACAGCCGTATCTACAACCCCTTTGCGGGCTCCGTAACAAGAAATGATATATTCTGTTAAAGAGAGTCCTTCGCGTAAATTGCTTTGAATAGGCAAATCAATCATTTGTCCTTGTGGATCTGACATTAATCCTCTCATACCGACTAATTGATGCACTTGAGACACATTTCCTCTAGCTCCCGAAAAAGACATTATATGGACCGGATTATAAGGGTCAGTCATCCTAAAATTAGGATTCATTTCTTGTCGCAAATATTCACTTGTTGAATACCATATTTCAATGGATTGACGTAATTTTTCTACTGCATGTACATTCCCATAATGATGGTGTTTTTCTAAAATCAAACTTTGCTGTTCAGCATCTTGAACTAGCCATCCTTTAGAAGGTATTGTTAAAAGATCATCAATTCCTAATGAAATGGATGTAGCAGTGGCTTGCTGAAAACCTAGAGTCTTTACTTGATCTAGGATGTGTGATGTATATGCCATTCCAAAATGATCTATTAATCTGCTAATAAGTCGTTTCATGGCAGTTCCATCTATCGATTTATTGTGAAAGACCAAATTGGCCCGTTCTGCCATAAGTACCTCCATATTCTGCTAAGTAGAATTAGACAATGAATGGTTTTGAGTTCATGATTAGAAAACTTCCTTTTCTGGATCTTAATTCACCGAAAAATAAACGAATTGTGATCCTAGTTTAACCCGAAAGACTCGAATGTCGCCGATATCATAGAATTACTTAAGTATGGTATTATTAATTACCATATGAGCAGGCTCGACAAAATCCTTGGATAGCTTCTTCAATTTCTCGATAAAGATAAATATGACCAACAGTAGTTCGAATGTAGATAAAAAGAATGTCTTTTTTTATAGTTCTTATTATTAGATAATGTCCATAAATCTCATGATAGGTGCCCAAGGATTCATAGTGAACTTCGACAGGAGCTTCTCTTGAAGCAATAATACGTTGATCTAGTCGCCACCGGAGCCACAAAGGACTATCTAAATGGATTTTTTTCTGACGATAAGATCCAATTGCATCATAGGAATTACAAAAAAAGGGTTCTGCCATATACTTAGAATTCTTATTCTTATCGTCAATTCTTTCATTTTGGTTGTTTTTGCGATTCCATGGATTATACCTATTTGCACAAATACCTCGGCGAGCCCCACTTGTTAATATATAGAGTCCAATAAGCATATCTTGTGTTGGTACGGAAATGGGATCCCCAATAGCTGGCGACAAAAGATTCATATGAGAAAACATAAGTAAACGAGCCTCTGTTTGAGCCTCTAAGGATAAAGGTACATGAACAGCCATTTGATCCCCATCAAAGTCTGCGTTGAATCCTTTACAAACTAATGGATGTAAACAAATTGCGCGCCCTTCGACTAAAATGGGTTGGAACGCCTGTATGCCTAATCTATGCAGAGTAGGCGCTCTATTTAACAATATAGGATGCCCCCGCATAACTTCCTGAAGTATTTTCCATATAATAGG